TTATTCTACTGATAGAATAGAACTCGACAAATTCTTGCCCTGCAGAAGCAAAGGCAAAGGACTGGGCTTGTCGATACTTTATTTATAGAATACATAGTTCTATAAAAGACAAAAGACTGTAAGTTGTTTTCTCAAAATCTGGCTCTGGGCCGCTACCCAGAACCCAAACAGGTATACCTATAGGGATGAGGTAAGGCTTGCTTATTAATTCCAGAACTACGAAAGTAAGAGGTAAGAAATCTTAGTATCCAAGGGTTCCTAAAGGACATTCCATTTTTGCTCCTAGGATTGAAGAAAAGATTATATGAAAGACTGTCAAGACTTCCTAATTATCTTACACTACCTACACTAACGTAGGGCCTACTGACTCTGTCTGGAATTAGATTGGATAGGCTGATGGGAAATCAATTTAGGAGTTGTGGAAAGGACTGAAGATACTTTGTATCCATACTTACGAGAGACTCCGAGTACTCAAACATTCAATCAGGATGGTTGGTCGGCTCTTATCTTATAGAATAACAGAGTCAAAGTCAAAGTCAAAAAAAAAACAAAAATTTCTTTGGTCGTGTAGGGGGATTACATAAAAAATGTATGTAATAATGGTAGTGATGTCTCCCCATTCTTTCACAGAAAGAAAGACAGTAAGACTTAGATCAAATAGGAAATATGGGTATCCAATAGATAGTTATCTATCTTGATGGTATATTTTTTTTTTTTGATATTTTTTGCTTATGAAAGAAGGGTAACAAAACAAACAATAGGTCTTACTATTCCCACATGTTCCATTAGGAGCATTCCTTTGCTATTTTCAAGGAAAAGGTGTGTATCGTATTTTTACTTAATACTTCCCAATCAGAAATTCTATAAAGAATCTGTTACGAGTGGATTCATTGAATTGGTTCATCAATAGCCTTAAGTCAGAATCCTATTTTGACTCTGCACCATTGATTCCACTATGATTATTGATCAATAATGGAATAATTCCTTCATAGAAATAGGAGATATAATTCACATGGATATAGTAAGTCTCGCTTGGGCTGCTTTAATGGTAGTCTTTACATTTTCCCTTTCACTCGTAGTATGGGGAAGGAGTGGACTCTAGGTATATTAATAATTGATTGAGTAATCGATTGAGTAATCGAATTGTATCAATTGTTTAATTGATCATTTTGCATTGATTTTGATCGTTTTGCATTGATCGTTTTGCGAAGCTTTATTTTTAAAAGTCTCTCTTTCAAAATTATACTGGAAAGACAATAATGAATAAAATAAGAAAATACAATAATGAATAATAACCATTCGATCAAACAATGAATGATTACTATAGTTTAGTTGTATTTCAATAGTTGTATTTCAAAACTCAAATCTACGCATGATAGGAAATTTTTTCCAACCGAATTCCTCCTAAATATTCTATTTGGATAAACCAGTTCTTACCAGAATTATGGATATTACAATGAGAAAAAACCAATCCCTAGTTTTTTCTTTATTTGTTTCTCTCTTTCTTTACTTTCACTGTTCTAAGAACAAATCCGTTCTGCTATTAGATTACGACGATACTTACTTTCTACTGGAAGTGACTAGTGGTTGTCCAAAGAGGTTCTACACATAAAAAAATTAGATCTTTCTTCCGCTGAGCGATCCACCACATATCACACATTTAACATTTTAGACTCCTAGAAATTTTTTTATGCTTTTTTGACTCATCTCATGTCATGTTTAAGCATGAAAAATGGGCGGAGTCCCCTTTACTAATCTAATCTACTTCCTTTCAAAATCGGAAGAAGTTACCATAGAACTTCGTAAATGATTTGTTAATGGCTCAATCAATGACTTCTTGGGGTGGGAAATCAAAAAAAAAAATTCCTTGGTTTTGTTTTCTTTTGCTATAGGATATTCCCATACTATCCTTCCTCTATTGATTCTTTCGATGGATCCCGGGACCCATATATAAAATTATAAGAAACCCAGGAATTAGAAGAATTGGCCTTCGATTATTTTGGGTTGATCGAAATCAAGTGGATGTAGCAAAAAAAAGAAATAGAATTCGACTGCTATTTCGATGTACTAGTCTACTATTTAGATTAGATGTACATCTAATACATCATATACATACATATTGTAAATTGATCCATATAAACCCTCCATTTAGATAAAGTCTATATCTGTATACAATACTACTATATATGATATGATAATATCATTGTATACAATATTAGATAATATAAAATACCCTAAAGTGTGGTAGAAAGGACTATATATAGTCCTTTCTACCACACTTTATGATTCCAACCAGATCATTTCATTTAAGACTTGGAATTTTCTTTTAATCCCTTTCTTTCATTTCTTCAATCATTGAAAAAAGGATTGATAAGAACTAATAATTCAAGTTTGATTCAAATTAATCATTTTGACTGACTGTTTTTACGTAGATAATAAGTAAAAAAGCAGTAGGAACTAGAATGAACAGTGCAGTAGCAATAAATGCGAGAATATTGAC